TCATATATAAATGTAACTAATGTATCGCCTTCGTAAAGGATTTCCCCATAATGTCCATGAACAGTTGCTCCTGGAGTAGCCAAATAAGGCTTAGCTGATCGTATTACCACAGAGTCAACTTGAACAATTAGAACTTGACCCGATTTTAAATGCGGTCCTTTTTTTGCTATACATACATTTTCACAAAGAAACTGCCCAAGACTAACGATTGGAGATGTCTCTTCACAATAATTGTAATGGAGAAAATACCAATTCAAATGAAATGGATTCAAAATGATGTTACTGCATGAATAGGGATTATAAATTTGACCATTTTCATCCAGTAAATAATATTTAAGTATTTGAAAAATCTGTTTGAAATTGTCAAGTTGCAAATAGTTAGTTACCAAGATCTGATTATGGGTTATTAAATGGGAAAAGAAATCAAAATTATAAATTGGAAAACCTGTTCCTAACGGGCCCAACGAATTCCTAATTGGAATTAGGGGGTTCTTTTTGATTGATTCTTTTATCGCATTGGGAGATTTTACATCGTTGAATGGGCCTATTCGAAAACAATTGGATGATGACAAAATTATCAAAGATTGAGATTCCTTATTTCGATTCAACAACGTATGGATAGTTCCTTGATTTGGATTAAGGGATTCTTTAATCCTTGACTTGGAATAGGAATAAATGGAAGAAAATGGATTGACATTAGCGCGATCTGATCCATTCTCAGAGATCAATCCTGAACCCGACAGATCGTTCCTTTTTCCGGTATAAGAAATAGGTGACTTAGCTAAGTCGATTCTTAGAAAATATCTAAGCAAACCATTTGTCCTTATTTCAACAAAGGAAGCACAGGCCTTTTCGATTTTTTTGTCTTGGTCCCAATTCAACACTAAAGAAGTCCGAACTAACTGAATACTTGTGTCCCAAATTTCAAGAATTGGGTCGTAATAAAGGATATAATTGACAACTCGAAGTTGTAGATTATCACTTTCCTGCAAGAGATCCGGCGGGAAAAGTCTTCCTAAATTTATACCATCCGTTTTTTTATATGGGACTACAGGTTGAACCAAAACAAAATACTTTTTTTCATACCTGGAAAGTTTCATTCGTTGGATATAGAGCCAATTTTTCAATTTTTTGTATTCTTTGGAATTTGGTTTTCCCCCTCCTGGCGGTATCAATCGGAATGCCTTATTTGTCTTTCCAGGAAAATGGATATCTCCAGAAAAGATTATCAGTTTCATTTTTTCTGCTTTTTTCTTCACTCGGACCAATCCGCCTACCCGACTTCTTCTATTGAAAGTGATTTGTGTATCTGCCCCAATAATACTATTGTGCCGTACCATTATGGAAGAAGATTCGGACAAAATGTGGACTTCCACGGGAATAAAAAAAAATGGATTTACTTCCTTTTGGTATTTTGGCCAAAATACCTTGACTCCTCGATACTCAATCAAATTCTCTTCGTTGACGATTGAATTTAGTTCTCGAGTCTCATATTTAGTAAGTCCCGAGCTCTTTCTTATATATCGAGGATCATCGAAATAAGCAAGAATACTATTTCTACGGAGAATACCATTTCTGGGTATTTCCATTGAGATACCTGAAGAAGGTATTAGTTGGTTCTCGCCTTCTTGAATCGATTCGAGTGGGATGATGAATCTATTTCTTCGCCTCTTTGCCAATAAATCAGAATTACCGTCGAGAATGGCCGGATATCTGAGATTACAATGATCCGTACATGTCATTCGATTCAGTTCTGAATAATCAGGAATCCTATCTCCTTTTTGATTTTTACCAGAAAAATACGAACTAAAAAATTTGTGTCTCACTTGATTATTAGTTACTGAGGGGTTAGCAATATATCTTGGCTTGACAGAAAGAGAATAAGCGTTCATTTGATCTTGATCCTTGTGGATCGAACAAGGGCCTAGACTGTATCTCCAGGGCTCCCCTAATAATATCCATAAATGACTTGTTTTTGGTAAGAGATGAATATTACCATATGTAAATTCAGGTGCATGGTACACATCAGTATTCCAGTGCATTTCGCCTTCTGAGTCAGAATAAATATGTTTTCGAACCTTCTCTTTCAAATTCAAAGTGGAGGTTCTCGCGCGAATCTCAGCAATCACTTGTTCTGATTCTACATATTGATCGTTTTGAACTAAAAGAAAACTTTTGGGCGGAATACACACATTGTGTATAATATCTTCACTCTCAATAGTTACATACAAGTCTCTAGAACATAGAAAAGCAGGATGTCCATGACGTGTACGTGTCGGATGAACCAAATCCTCGTTGAATTTTATTTTTCCATTAGAAGGGGCTCGCACATGTTCTGCAGTACCCCCTGTAAATACTCCGCCGGTATGAAAAGTTCTTAATGTTAATTGAGTGCCCGGTTCTCCAATAGATTGACCTGCAATAATACCTACGGCTTCTCCCAATTCGACCAGGTCGTCATGAGCTGGACTCCGGCCATAACATAATTGACAAATCCAAGATGTACTCCTACAAGTAAAGGGGGTTCGAATAGAGATTGGGTGTGCTCTAAAAGTTATGAATCTACTGACAAGTCCAACCCCAATATCTTGATTTCTAGTAGCAATACATCGCGAACCTATATATATATCATCTGCTAATACACGGCCAATTAATGTTTGGATAAAAATCCTGTCCGTCATCATTCCATTTCGAGGACTTACAGAAATACCTCGAACGGTGCCACAATCTGTTCGACGTACAACAATGTGTTGAACTACTTCAACAAGTCTGCGCGTGAGATATCCTGCATCTGATGTTCGGATAGCGGTATCCACAACCCCTTTACGGGCTCCGTAACAAGAAATAATGTATTCTGTTAAAGACAGTCCTTCGCGTAAATTGCTTTGAATGGGTAAATCAATCATTTGCCCTTGAGGATCCGACATTAATCCTCTCATACCTACTAATTGATGTACCTGAGATGCATTTCCTCTGGCTCCCGAAAAAGACATTATATGGACTGGATTAAAAGGATCGGTCATCCGAAAATTAGGATTCATTTCTTGTCGCAAATATTCACTTGTGGCATACCATATTTCGATCGATTGACGTAATTTTTCTACCGCGTGTACATTCCCATAATGATGGTGTTTTTCCAAAATAAAACTTTGTTGTTCAGCGTCTTGAACTAGCCATCTTTTAGAAGGTATTGTTAAAAGATCATCAATTCCTAATGAAATGGATGCGGCGGTAGCTTGTCGGAAACCCAGAGTCTTTACTTGATCTAAGATATGTGATGTATATCCTATTCCATAGTGATCAATAAATCGACTAATAAGTCGTTTCATGGCAGTTCCGTCTATCACTTTATTGTGAAAGACCTGAGTGGGCCGTTCTGCCATCAGTACCTCCATATTGCGCTGAGTAGAATTTTACAATGGGCTTGAGTCAGTGATTGGAAAACTTCCTTTTCTAGATCTTGATTCACGTATAAATTCTGCACTTATGGTCCTAGTTAACCCGGAGAGACTCGAATTCCCGTTGGTAGCATAGAATTACAACAGCCCTGCCAAAACCCCTGTATGGCTTCTTCTATTTCTCGATAAAGGGAAATATGACCAAGAGTGGTTCGAATATATATATAAAGAATTTCTTTTTTTATACTTCGTACTATTAGATAGTGTCCATAAATCTCATAATAGGTCCCCACAGATTCATAGTGAATTTCGATGGGAACTTCTCTTGCAGTAATAACGCGTTGATCTAGTCGCCACCGCAGCCACAAAGGACTACCTAAATTGATTCGTTTTTGCCGATAAGCTCCAATTGCATCATAGGGATTACAAAAAAAGGGTTCTTTTTTTTTTGTATACTTATAGTTATTATCTTCATTTTGATAGTTTCTACGATTACATGGATTATACCTATTTACACAAATACCCCGACGATTTCCACTCGTTAAGACATAGAGTCCACTAAGCATATCTTGAGTTGGTGCCGAAATCGGATCCCCAATAGTTGGAGACAAAAGATTCATATGAGAAAACATAAGTAAACGCGCCTCTGCTTGAGCCTCCAAAGATAAAGGCACATGAACAGCCATTTGATCCCCGTCAAAGTCTGCATTGAAGCCCTTACAAACTAATGGATGTAAACAAATAGCGCGCCCTTCCACTAAAACGGGGAGGAATGCCTGTATGCCTAATCTATGCAGAGTAGGCGCTCTATTCAGCAATACAGGATGGTCATCCAGAATTTCCTGAAGTATTTCCCATACAATCGGTTTTTTTTTCCGAATTTGACTCTTAGCAACTCCTATGTTCGAAGCAAGATGTTTTCTAATTAGGTCACGAATTACAAATGCCTGGAAAAGTTCTATTGCTATTTCGCGAGGCAATCCACATCGATGTAATGAAAGTGAAGGGCCCACGACAATCACGGACCGCCCTGAATAATCGACCCGTTTACCAAGCAGAGTCTCGCGAACTCTTCCTTCTTTGCCTTCAATTACATCTGAAAGCGACTTGTAAACTCTATTATGATCATCCCTCATTGGTTGTCCGCAGATTCCATTATCAAGAAGTGCATCCACGGCTTCTTGTAGCAATTTTTCCTGAGATATTATTAATTCTTCTGGCGTAGCTATACTTGTTGTTAATAGATCTGTAAGAGTATTATTCCGATAGATAATTCTTCTATAGATTTCATTAATATCCGAGGTCACTAGTTTATCCTCATCTATATGATAGATTGGTCTCAACTCAGGAGGAAGAACTGGTAATAGACGCAAAACCATCCATTTTGGTTCTATATTTGTTCGAATAAAATGCTTAGCCAATTCCATGCGTCTAAGCAAAAAATCTTTTCTTCTTCCAACTTTTCGATCTTCCCATTCGTTCCCTGTGGGTTCCTCTTCCTCCAATTCTTTCCATTCTACCAATGAATAGTCTATAATAATTCGTAAATCTAGATTGGCTAATTGTTGTCTAATAGAACCTCCCCCGGTAGACATCTCTCGA